TTTTAAATTTTAAACGTCTCTAATTCAAAACCGAACATGAAACTTTGATTTCATTCGGCTCCTTTATGGAAGATGGAGAAATTGCCAGATCGAAATCTAGAATGGGAACAAAAAAAGGAACCCATAACATCTATGTCAGCTTTTGCCTGAAGGCATTCAAAAAGACTTGCTTTCTAGATGATCCCTCTAGAAGATGGGTATTCTAAAAGTCTTTCTAGTTACTTCGTTCTCTATTTCTATTTTATAGAATCTTGAGGAGAAACATTTTATTTCTACCGAGCTAAAAGAATAGAAGATGCCGGTCGATGCCTTTAGTAAACTAAAGTCGTCGTTTTTTAGCCATTTTTTTTGCTTCAATGTCCTCTCTACAAATCACAAATTGAAGATTTAGTTACGATGAAAAATTCATATTTGTATCTTCATCCATGGATTCTTTACTCATACTTATTCAATTGGAAGATCCAATTCAAAACCAATTTTGTTTCGTAATTTCATAATCCAAATTTTCAATTATTCAATTACAAATTTCATAATCGATCCTTGGATACAAATTACGAGAATTGTAAATTCTCCTCAAATTTGTAATTGAGAGGTAAAGGATTAATTCCTTTTAAGAAATAGAGTTTTTATCGGATTAGGAATCAAATTGAAGGATCCCTTAACTCTTAAAGAACGAATCACACTTTTACCACTAAACTATACCCGCTACAATGCGATTATTGTATCGAAATGGAACTTTTGTCGAACAACGAAATTTAACATAATCAAGATAGGATTCTAAAATAATCATGAAAAATCAGAGTAGTGAACTTTTTTAGGAGGAGATTCAGAAACGAGATTTAAATACCTAAGCACGAAGTTCTATTTTGGGGTGGAGAGTTTTGACGGATACGTTTCAACAAAATAGCTAACGTCATAATAGACGAATTGTGCAAGAACCTATAGTTTTCTTAAAAAAAAAGAGAGAAAGGATAATCAAAAGGGCATTTTGATTCTATATCGAAAGACTAGAAAAATTCATTTTTTTGTTCTCGCTTCAATATAGTTATAAAAAAATGAAATAAACATTTTTCTATCTATGATCCGTTGAATTAAAAAAAGGCCCGGCGAGGTATTGACCAGGCCAGGCCGTGGGAATAAAAGGCCTTTCGGGAGAAGTATTTCTGGTTTTATTTATTATTTATATTGATTGTTTTTTTTATGGAATCCTTAGTTGAGTTGGAATTTCGGATAAACCTTGTAGTATATCTTGTATCTATTTTTTTTTTTCACTTTTAATATATTTATTTCTATATTCTAATTTCTATATTCTATATGTTTATAGTTTCTATATATATCAGACTTTATATAGCTTTATATAGATTTATAATATATATAATGTATGAAATTCTTATCTATATTAGTACTTATATATATTAGTATTAGATCAATTTCTATTTAGAAATAGAAGAAATATTCAATTAAATTAAAAAAGTAATTAAAAATGAAATGAAATAATATAATGATGTAAATAACTTCAAAAAATTGACTTATATTGAAGTTTAATTATTCTATATTCTACTATAGTATAGAATGTATAAACTATTCTCTAGAATTTATATTCTATAAAAGAGTCTAGAATCTGAAAGAATTTCGAATTGAAATTATATATCTTATATAAATTATATATCTTATATTCTTATATATTGAAAACCTAGAAAAAATAGAAAAAAAGAATTTTTAAATGGCACGTTATGTGTAATCTAACTATAGTAATTAGTAATTCTTTTTTGTAATTACTTTTTTTCAATAGGGAGAGATGGCTGAGTGGACGAAAGCGTCGGATTGCTAATCCGTTGTACGAGTCATTCGTACCGAGGGTTCGAATCCCTCTCTTTCCGTTTCTGTTGATGATTTACTATTTTTTTCTCTTTCGAATTGATTGAATTCTTTTTATTTGTTTTTAAAAAATAAGACACTAAAAAAAGTAAGGAAACTCCTCTTTTATTCTTCACGTCCAGGATTACGTCCTGGGTCATTAGATAGAAATCCGAAAATGAAGAGAGAAACAAAGAATATCACTACTGTGTAAACGAAGAGTTTGAGAGTAAGCATTACACAATCTCCAAGATCTTTTTGTGTAAAAAAGAGAATAGATTTCCCCATATATTCTATTTTGACACCGAGAATTTTAGTAGTTTCTGGAAATCGAAAAAAGAAAAAAATGAATTCATTCTATAAGACGTATCTGATCTTTTCATTTATTAATATAACCATATTCGAATTTTTTCTCGAATAAATCGTTCATTTTTCTAGGACAATATTTGAAATCTCATCGAAAACTTACAGCAGCTTGCCAAACAAAGGCTAGTAGCAAAAAGAGTAGAGGTATGACTGGCATAAAATCGACGATTGGACTCAAAAATGCATAGGCCTCGGGCAATTTGGCGAATAAAAAACCACTCGAAGAAAGGGCAGAATTAAGACAAATACAGATCAAACTAAAGATATTAAGCATAGCAGGCATCTTTTTTATTGAAGATTATTGCATTTTGATTGAGTTATTGATATAAGATAAGCGAAAAATTAAGAAAGTAGATCAAAAATCCTTTCTTTTTTTTTGAACTTACTCAATCAAAAACTCTTCCATTCTCAAATCAAAAGAGAATAGAAGAAATCATACTTTCATAAATTATCTTAATTAAATTATATGTAATGATCAAGAAATTCAGTTTCATTCTATACCTACACGTGTGAAAATCCTAATAACAATCGACTGGATTCTATAGAGATTTTGGCTGGAATTGACGAACAATCAATAACAATATTAGTGTAGAGTAGAAATCGAAGTGGGGCGTGGCCAAGTGGTAAGGCATCGGGTTTTGGTCCCGCTATTCGGAGGTTCGAATCCTTCCGTCCCAGAGCATCTGGATTCTATCCTAATTGTTTTTGACCAAGGGACTGTTTGTAAAAAAAAGTGTAGTCTTATATAGATAATTTTTTTCTTCTTTCGCTTTTTTAATTTAAAGATTCGTTTCTGAATTCTATCTTTTTCACAAACCGGAATTGAGTTCAAAGCACACACAGATATAACAGAATCGAATTGTGATCTAATACAGGCAAGATAGGATAAGAAATTGCTTCTATAAATTTCGATTACAATTAAAAGGGGATTAGACGAATATATACCTCTCCATATGGAAGGCATTTCGTTACTTATGCCGCGTGTCTATTTCTATATAAATAAAAAAAATTCCAATAATTATGTTGAATTAGGAATCTTTTTTACATTTATTCACTTACTTAGTTTATCTTATATTTATATCTACCCTTCTATTTCGAATTTCTATTTAGAATCCTATACTATAATCAAAAAAATCGATAAAAATATAGATAGAATTTTCTTAATAGAATAGAATTCTATCCGTATATTCTTTAATGCGTATATTATTTAATGGAAATAATAGAATACATATATCTAATATAGAATAAAGTATAAATTTCTATGTACGTACCGACTAAACCAATGACTATTCACGATTCCATAATTGAATCAATTGCATACCGGTTCAAAATTTGAGGAATGTTATGGTAAAACTTCGTTTGAAACGATGTGGTAGAAAGCAACGTGCGACTTGAAGGACATGATCTGGTGTGGATTTTTAATCCATCATTTTATATATAAAGGTGCTCTTGGCTCGACATCCCCTGTTCGGTTAGACTAGGACCCACACTTTTTATTGTGGTGTAGTTAATTTAAACTAGTACATGATGGAGCTCGAGTAGAAAGTATGGATTCATTTCTTAAGAGCAAGAATCTAGGGTTAGTGTGAATCAATAAATTAGAACAACTTCGTAAATATATTTTTGACAAATAAATCGAAAGGATCCAATCCCACCAAGTTTCCAATCCAAAAGGAAAATTTGTTGGAATTGAGAAACCCTTTTCGATAACAAAGTATATTGTGAGAGAATCAAGTGTTTGTATGATTCTTTTCTTTGATAAACAATCACAAAAAGGGTATGTTGCTGCCATTTTGAAAGGATTAAAGATCAACGAAGTAATGTATAAACCTAATGATTCAAAGCAAAGAGATTCCGAAACAAGGAAAGGCCCTTTTCATTCTCAATTGTATCAACAACTGGATTAGAATGAAGAATTCCAGTAGAGGTTAAATAAGCCAGACAAAACAAAGGGGGTTAGAGACCACTCAATAAATGAAAGTGTTCTCTCGAGTTATTTGAGAGTTATTCAACTTGAGTTATGAGTGCAAATGGTTTTTCCGGAAAGAAGAATAAGAGCAAAAGGGGGCTTAATTCTTAGTCTAATTAATTTGATGATTTTATGGATCTATTTGCCATTAGAATTTTATATATCCATAACTTGAAAAAAAAAAGAATAATAAATCATTTTTCTTGAGCCGTACGAGGAGAAAACTTCTTATACGTTTCTAGGGGGGTATTGTTCATATAATCTATCCCAATGAGCCGTCTATCGAATTGTTGCAATTGATGTTCGGTCCCGAAGAGAAGGAAGAGATCTTCGGAAAGTTGGTTTTTATGATCCGATAAAGAATCAAACTTATTTAAATGTTCCCGCTATTCTATATTTTCTTGAAAGGGGCGCTCAACCTAGTGGAACTGTTTATGATATTTTAAAGAAGGCAGAGGTTTTTAAAGAACTTCGCCCTAATGAAACGAAATTCACTTAATTAAATACAACAAGAAAAGGACTTGAGCGGTTCGTATATAGTTTGATATAATCCTTTCTTATTCCCACCTTCTTTTGCCCTATTCAGACCTATTTTGTATTGTTCCCATAGGAGGCTGTGTCTCCTCTAATGAATGATCAAAATATTTTTTTTATATAAGATTTTTATATAAGATGTATAGAAAAAAGAGAAAGTGAACAAACGAAGAAAGTTTGCCAAGTCACTAACAGTAGGAATTGGCTCTAGCAATAGACAATTCCGACATTCCTTTCAATTGGATGGTTTTCTTTAGAATTCGATTCAAAAAAGAATGACTTATTTGACGTATAATTATTGATCTTTTTGCTACTTCTTTTGTATTTCGATCTACATTCCTTTCTAATCATGTAACTTATTTCGATAGTGCCAATCCAACACAAGTTCTTTATTTATTTTTCTTATTTGATATCCTATTTTTTTGTTCAATTGATTATTTTCTTATCTTAAATTTTCAAGAAAATTGATATCATTTCTTTTTTTTCTATTTTGCGTTCTATATATTTATTCTTTTTTTTTTTAACATACATATTGACAAGAGTGTAGGGAACAAATATAATTCAAGTGTCAATGGATCCATTTTTTTCTCTATTTTTTTGTCCTACATACAAAACACAGGTTTTGTTTTTTACGTTATTCAAAGATTCGTTGAATTTGTTGTGATACAAAACCAAATTTTTTATAAGGAAATGGATAGATAATTAAACAAAAAAGAAGATCTGAAAATTGAAAATATAGAGATAGAAAGATAGAGAAAGAAAATATATATATGAAAATATATATAATGTGGTGGATCAAAATATCTAATAAGTGGTCTAGCTTTTTATTTGAAAATTTCTTGTATTGTCAGTTGATCTTTTTTTTTTTGCTAATTCAATGTTTTGGTTGTCTAATTTCTTTATTTTGATCTCGATTGTATCTATATACTATACTCTCTTTGGGTTGCTAACTCAACGGTAGAGTACTCGGCTTTTAAGTGCGGCTAGGGTCTTTTACACATTTGGATGAAGCAAGGGATTCGTCCACACCATCGGTAGAGTTTGTAAGACCACGACTGATCCTGAAAGGAATGGATGGAAAAAAGAGCATGTCGTATCAATGGAGAATTATGAAACAATTTCGTTCTTATTAGATCGGTACAAAAACTTTGGTTGAATTCTTAGAACGAAACGAAATTAATTCAAAGTTGGGTCGATTGAATACATGGATCGAGCCTTATGGCTCTAATTGTAGGGAAAGAAAAAGCAACGAGCTTATGTTCTTAATTGGAACGATTACCCGCCCTAATTAAACGTTAAAAATAGATTAGTGACTGGTGCGGGACGGCTTTTCCAGGAGTGGATTAGCGATTTTTTAGTGAATCCTAACTATTAGCCATTTTCCATTAGAAAAGAAAATGGAGATGAATGTGTAGAAGAAACGGTATATTGATAAGGATACTTTTTTTCCAAAATCAAAAGAGCGATTGGGTTGAAAAAATAAAGGATTTCTAACCATCTTCTTATCCTATAACTAGATAGGAAAGGAACCAATTAGATGGAAAAAAGATAGAGAGTCCGTTGATGAGTTTACCGGTTTACGAGGTATCTATTATTTTATAATAGAATACCTTGTTTTGACTATATCGCACTATGTATCATTTTCTAACCCAAGAAACCCTCTACTTTTCTTTTCGTTTCCGGTCTCATTTTAAATGGAGGAATTCCAAGGATATTTAGAACTAGATAGATCTTGGCAAGACGATTTTTTATATCCACTTATCTTTCAGGAATATATTTATGCACTTGTACATGATCAGGATTTAGGTTTAAACAGGTCCATTTTGTTGTCAAATAAAAAAAAAGGTTATGACACAAAATATAGTTTACTAGTTGTGAAACGTTTAGTTATTCGAATGTATCAACAGAATTATTTGATTCTTTCTGTTAATGATTCTAACAAAAATGAATTTCTTGTGCCCAAGAAAAATTTGTATTCTCAACAAATCTCAGAGGGATTTGCAGCTATTGCGGAAATTCCATTTTCTATGCGATTACGATCTTCCCTAGAAGCAAAAGAACTAAAAAAATCTCAAAATTTACGATCAATTCATTCAATATTTCCTTTTTTAGAGGACAAATTTTTACGTTTAAATTATGTGTTAGATATATTGATACCTCACCCTGTCCATCTGGAAATCTTGGTTCAAACTATTCGTTACTGGGTAAAAGATACCTCCTGCTTGCATTTATTGCGATTCTTTCTTTATGAGTATTGTAATAGTGTTATTACTCTAAAGAGGTCTGTTTCCAATTTTTCAAAAAAAACGAATCAAAGATTCTTATTGTTCTTATATAATTCCCATGTGTGTGAATGCGAATCCATCTTCGTTTTTCTCCGCAACCAATCCTCTCATTTACGATCAACATCTTACAGAGCCTTTCTTGCACGAGTTTATTTCTACCTAAAGTTAGAACATTTTGTAAAAGTTTTTACTAAGCATTTTGGGGTTATCCTGTGGTTCTTCAAGGATCCTTTTCTGCATTATGTTAGGTATCAAGGAAAATGGATTCTGGCCTCAAGGGGGACATTTTTTCTGATGACTAAATTGAAATATTACTTTGTCAATTTCTGGCAATCTAATTTTTCTCTCTGGTTGCAAACAAGAAGAATCTATATCAATCAATCATCAAATCAGCCCATGGATTTTATGGGTTTTCTTTTAAGTGTGCGACTAAAACAGTCCGTGGTACGGAGTCAAATGTTAGAAAATTCATTCTTAATAGATAATGGT